GCTATTTGTTTACATCCATTAGTTCGTAAAGGATTCAATGCAGACTTTGATGGGGATCAAATGGCTGTTCATGTACCTTTATCTTTGGAAGCGCAAGCGGAGGCTCGTTTACTTATGTTTTCTCATATGAATCTCTTTTCTCCGGCTATTGGAGATCCCATTTCGGTACCAACCCAAGATATGCTTATTGGACTCTATGTATTAACGATCGGGAATCGTCGAGGTATTTGTGCAAATAGGTATAATCCATGGAATCGCATAAACTATCAAAATGAAACAGTTAATGATTATAAGTATAAATATACTACGAAAGAGAAAGAGCCCTATTTTTGTAGTTCCTATGATGTACTTATAGTTTATCAGCAGAAACGAATCAATTTAGATAGTCCTTTGTGGCTTCGGTGGCGACTAGATCAACGTGTCATTGCCTCAAGAGAAGTTCCTGTCGAAGTTCAATATGAATCTTTGGGTACCTATCATGAAATTTATGGGCACTATCTAATAGTAAGACATATAAAAAAACAAACCCTTTGTATATACACCCGAACCACTGTTGGTCATATTTCTTTTTCTCGAGAAATAGAAGAAGCCATACAGGGGTTTTGTCAGGCCTACTCATACGGTACCTAAGCTAAGGAATTATGTAATACCGCGGGAATTTTGATCTCTCCGGTTCAACTGGAATCATAATTCCTTAATTTCTACATGAATCGAGATCCAGTAAAGGAGGTCTTCGAATCACTGACTCAAACCCATTGGCGAATCCTACTCAGCGCAATAGAGAAGTACTTATGGCAGAATGGGCTGATCTGTTCTTTTACAATAAAGCGATAGATGGGTCTGCCATGAAACGACTTATTAGCAGATTAATAGATCACTTCGGAATGGCATATACATCGCACACCCTGGATCAAGTAAAGACTCTGGGTTTCCAGCAAGCCACTGCTACATCCATTTCATTAGGAATTGATGATCTTTTAACAGTACCTTCTAAGGGGTGGCTAGTCCAAGATGCTGAACAACAAAGTTTCATTTTAGAAAAGCACCATCATTATGGGAATGTACACACAGTAGAAAAATTACGCCAATCCATTGAGATATGGTATGCTACAAGTGAATATTTGAGACAAGAAATGCATCCTAATTTTAGGATGACTGATCCTTCTAATTCAGTCCATATAATGTCCTTTTCGGGAGCTAGAGGAAATGCATCTCAGGTACACCAATTAGTAGGTATGAGAGGATTAATGTCGGATCCCCAAGGACAAATGATTGATTTACCGATTCAAAGCAATTTACGCGAAGGACTTTCTTTAACGGAATATATCATTTCCTGCTACGGAGCCCGCAAAGGAGTTGTGGATACTGCTGTACGAACATCAGATGCTGGATACCTCACGCGTAGACTTGTTGAAGTAGTTCAACACATTGTTGTACGTAGAACAGATTGTGGCACTACCCGAGGCATTTCCGTGAGTCCTAGAAATGGGATGACGGAAAGAATTTGGGTCCAAACACTAATTGGTCGTGTATTAGCATACAATATATATATGGGCCTACGTTGCATTGCCGCTCAAAATAAGGATATTGGGGTTGGACTTGTCACTCGATTCATAACCTTTCGAACACAACCAATATATATTCGAACCCCCTTTCTTTGCAGGAGTATATCTTGGATCTGTCGATTATGTTATGGTCAGAGTCCCACTCATGGCGACCTGGTCGAATTAGGAGAAGCAGTAGGTATTATTGCGGGTCAATCAATCGGCGAACCGGGGACTCAACTAACATTAAGAACCTTTCATACCGGTGGAGTATTCACAGGTGGTACTGCAGAACATGTACGAGCTCCTTTTAAGGGAAAAATCAAATTCAATGAGGATTTGGTTCATCCCACACGTACACGTCATGGGCATCCTGCTTTTCTATGTTATATAGACCTGTATGTAACTATTGAGAGTCACGATATTCTACATAATGTGAATATTCCACCCAAAAGTTTTCTTTTAGTTCAAAATGATCAATATGTAGAATCAGAACAAGTGATTGCTGAGATTCGCGCTGGAACATCCACTTTCAATTTTAATAAAGTTAAAGAGAAAGTTCGAAAACATATTTATTCTGACTCAGAGGGAGAAATGCACTGGAGTACCGATGTGTACCATGCACCTGAATATAAATATGGTAATGTTCATCTCTTACCCAAAACAAGTCATTTATGGATATTATCAGGAGCTCTGTGCAGATCCAGTATAGTGCCTTTTTCGCTCCACAAGGATCAAGATCAAATGAATGTTCATTCTGTTGAACGGAGATCTATTTCTGACCTCTCCGTGACTAATGATCAAGTGAGACACAAATTGTTTAGTTCGAATCCTTACGGTAAAAAGGGGGGGGTTCTTGATTATTCAGGACCTGATCGAATCATATCCAACGGTCATTGGAATTTCATATATCCTACCATTCTCCACGAGAATTCTGATTTATTGGCTAAGAGGCG